CCCGCCAGTCCCGACGGATCCAATAAATCCAAAAATGCATTTTTCCCTTTCTATGAACCAGTAAAGAGTGTCGAGGGATATACTTTCATTCCCAAAGCAAAAAGAAGTCTTGATTTCTTTTTGCTTTCCTATTTTTCCATTTCGCTTTTATTGTTTATTAGGTTTGGAACTATGTAATTAATTGAAGTGGAAAGGCAATCTGATGATCCTTCATCAGAAGATTGTCCAAGGAAGACGCAAGGTGGGTTATAGAAAAAACAAGGAAACGGATGATAAATAAAATTTTTGAGTAATTGAGTCAGGAATCAAAATTGGAATTCGGTATGGATAAAAGAACTTCCTATGTTATACTATTCAAGTCTTGACAACGGGTTGATTTGATAGATCAGATATTGTTATTCATGATAGTGATCCGGTTCAAGATCATCAAGAGGTAATTCATTCATTGAATTTACAGACGATAGACAAAAGATTTATCATCTCTAGGGGATTAAATCCCGAGTTATTGCGAAGTAAAAAACCGATGAGATTATGGAAGTCAATATTCTTGCATTTATTGCTACTGCACTATTCATTCTAGTTCCTACCGCTTTTCTACTTATCATTTACGTAAAAACAGTCAGTCAAAATGATTAATTCAATTGAATTTGAAAATTCATTTGAATAAAACTTTCCTTCCAAGTTCTTATCAAAAATGGACAAAGTCAAATGAAAGGGATTCCAATTTCACGTCTTAACTTAAATGAAATGAGCGCACTATAATTATAGTCGGCAATTTTATAAGAGATAGATAGTATAAAAATTCATTTTTATACTATCTATCTCTTAGTCTATAAAGTTGTAATCTAGAATAAAGATAAAGGTTTAAGTTTCTATATATCAATCTACAATATTCTCTTCATATATGTGTATATTAATTCCATATCTATATATTCCATATATTGTATGGAATTGACATAAGACCCAATTTCCTACATCTATTTGTTATTTGTTCCGATCAATCTGAAATAATTCTTATCTGTAGGATTCTAATTCCTTTCCTTTTCCTAATAAGGAAGGGGAAAACTCGCCTTTTTTTAACGTCAGAACCGTGATATGAAATAAGTCGATAAAGCATAAACCGCCTTTCTAAAAATAGAAACCAAAGGGTAAATGCCCGATATGTAACTCGCCCGAGGCAAGATTTTATTATTGCCCAGTCTCTCCTTAAACAACCACTATCTCTATATCATTTCTCATAGAAAGTGCGTATACGCTTAACAAAACGACTTCTTTTTTGAAGAGTAAAAGGGAAATAAAAAAAAAAAGAAAAAAGGTCCGGTCTTCCTTAGTATCCATCTATAAAGATAGTAAGAGCCCATTCCCATTGATTGAAATAGAAAATTTCGGAAGAATTTTAGGTTGGAATAAATTTCCAATCATCTGAATCCCTTTCTTTTCGAAGTACAAAGATGGGAATCGATGAAATATCTCTTTGATTGAAAAAGTATGATTCCTATCATAGATTACTCCATTGGAATCCAATGGGATTCAAAATTCAAAGAAAAGATTTGATTTTAAATAGTTCAAAAGAATGATCTATAAAACAATCGATACGGTTTGATTCCTGAACTCAATTAGTAGTACTTCTAAAGTCCACTTCTTCCCCACACTACGAGTGAAAGGGAAAATGTAAAGACTACCATTAAAGCAGCCCAAGCGAGACTTACTATATCCATGTGCATTATGTCCCCTATCTCTATAAATACGAAGGAATTTTTTCATTATTCCTCACTAATAATAGTGGAATTAATGTCGCAGAGTCAAAAAGGGGTTCTACCAAACACTATTGAGAAACCAATCCAATAAATCGATTATGATTTCGATTTTTTTGATGATTCAGGCGACACCCGGATTTGAACTGGGGAAAAAGGATTTGCAGTCCCCCGCCTTACCACTCGGCCATGCCGCCAAAATGATACAAAATAGAATAGATGCAATTTTTCCCGGATTACTGAATTTTTATTGTACTTGCATTTTGACTTCTGTTTTCCTTAATCCTTTATTTCCTAAAATAAAAGAAAGACCCCTTTTGATTGGATTTGATCCATCCCTTATGATTGATTGTATAGTATCTGAAAATACACAATGCTAAAAACATTCTCTCGTTTTTCTATTGAGAAATCAAATGGGTATTTTTCAGACGAGAAATTAGAACCATTGACTATTGACCCCTTACTTCGAATTCATGAACGATTCTGGAATTTGAATTTCAAATTGTGTTTTCCTAATGACAAAATACAAATTGAGACAGAACGAATCAGTATTGATTTTTTAATCAAAAAATATTTCTCAATTTCAATTATAACAAAACATATGAGTTTATGTAAACCCCAGAACATAAATTGTTACACAGATATCTATTATTTAGATATATTGTCAATAAGGAATTATCATAAAATTATCCTACTTCATTTCATGCATTGAATGGGAATTTTCTTTTGATAGAGCACGCCCGGGG